CACATGAAATTTAACCCAACTCCATATCTGGAATGGAACGTATGAAATACGTATGAATGAAGGAATAAAGAGAATTTTCTACTTATAATTATAATTGGAATGGAATTTTTGAAAGGGATACAAATGGAAAAGAATTGATAAAACGTTCCTAGAAACAGAATTCTGCTACTTACACTTAGGCTTTCTATGTTATGGAATTTTGTATAGAATATAAAAAGGGATTCCATTTTTACCATTATTACGATATTACATATTCCAATCCGCTTGAATATCAGAAAACTCGATGGATTTGGTATTTGATCTTTTGGCTAAGATAAATAAAATAAAAAGACATAAAAAAGAAAAATAGAATCGATTTTGTAGTACTTAACCCCCTTTCAAGATTCCATTGTTTAAAAAAGGGATTAGCGGAGAAGAGAAAAATTTTTACCTATTTTTTAGTCGAATTTGTAGCATACAATGCGGATTTTGAAGTGTATTAGAGGGGTTATATTTATTAAACATGTCCAGATATAGCTATCGATATCGATATTATATATACGTCTTCAACTTCTGTTCTGGGGTTTACATATACTCATATATATTGTTATAATTGAAATAAAGAAATATTTTTTATTGAAAAGAAAAAATACTGAATAAACACCGATTCGTTTAGTTCTGTATCAATTTTTTTCTTATGTCATTAGGAAAAAAAGTTTGAGATTCAAATTCAAGTCTCGTTCATGAATTCGCCGTCAGCAGCCAACAGTTAATGGTTCAAATTTCTCATCTGTTTTTGTTTACTATTTAATATAAAGGTGAGTAGGACTTTTTAAGTATTGTGTGTTTTGAGATACTATAAATCAATCGAAGGGGCGGATCAAATCCAATCAAAAAGGGGAATTCTTTTCGGCAAATGCTTAATAAAACCGGATTCAAAATACAAATACAAAAAAATAAGTTCAGTAATCCAACCCTAAGCTAAGCGAGAAATTTTTCAGCCATTTTTTTTTGGTATCGTTTTGGCGATATGGCCGAGTGGTAAGGCGGGGGACTGCAAATCCTTTTTCCCCAGTTCAAATCCGGGTGTCGCCTGATCAACAAAAGACTCGAAATCCCTTATTCTGTTCTGCTAATATATTCTGTTCTGCTGATAGCTGATATAAACTCACCGAATTATTCCACATCAGACACAACAGAAAGGGACCGTGCATTCGGTCTGAAGCTTAAAAAAAAAAAAAAGATTGCAAATCTTTGTATCTAGGATTCAAGGAAAGATTAGAACGGTGAGGGGGGTTATCAAGACTTCCTGATTCCTTTCTATTCTACTACTTTGAATTGATTCATCAATAGTGTTCGGTCAAAATCCCTTTTTGACTCTGCGCCGTCAATTCCATTATTATTAATGAGCAATAATGGAATAATTCCGTCATAGAGATAGGGGACATAATTAACATGGATATAGTAAGTCTCGCTTGGGCTGCTTTAATGGTAGTCTTTACATTTTCCCTTTCACTCGTAGTATGGGGAAGAAGTGGACTCTAGAGGTACTACTAATTAGTTGAGGAATCGCCCGTATCAATTGTTTTATAGATCGTTCTGCAACGCGTTTTGAATTCTATTCTAAAAAAAAGATCCCCATTTCGGAATTACATTGGATTCTAGTGGACTAATGGATTCTATGAACGAAACTCTTTCAATCAAATAGAGATTTCAATGATTCTCATCTTCGTATCTAGAAAGGAAGGGGGATACAGATGATTCGAATTTTATTTCAACCCAATTCTTACTCCATTTTCTATTTCAATGAGCGGGATGGTACCATAATTATAGATGGATACCGAGGAAAACCTGACTCCCCCTTCCTTTTTTCCCTCTTTTCTTTACTTGTCCTGCTCAAAAGGGAATTTTTGAAGTATATACGTGCTTTCTATGATAAAAAATATAGACATAGCGGTTGTCTAACGAAATACTATAACATAATAAGATCTTGCCTTAGGGGAGGCACATATTGCACACCTACCGTTTGTTTTATTATTTTCGAAATAAAATTTCTACTTTCTTTATCGACTCATTTAATATCCGGGTTGAAGCATTAAAAATTTGTGAGGTTTCTTATTTATTTCCTTTCGAAATCTAAAGAAGTACCCATAGAACTCCTGTCAATGAATCAATCCATTTTTTCTTCGGAATGCTAGAATATAAAAAGAATTACTACTTTGATTTTATTAATATATGCTCATAATAATCCCTTTTCTTTCGTTAATTTGATTCCTTCGATAGAGCACTAGACTAAATAATAATAAATCTAAATCTAAAAATTAGAAATTAGAGTAAGACAGACAAGACAATTATTTCAGATTGATCGTAACAAATTGTAAATTGATCAACACGAAACCTCTGCCTTTAATTATATTAGTTATATTAATAAGTAAAGTGGAACTTTATATGCTCCAATAACATATAGTATGATAAGAAAGAAAGATTCATATATTTCTTTCTTTCTTATTATACTATCGGA